GTGAAAGATGGTATAAGCGGCTTCCGTCGAAAAACTCTTATATCTGCAAAACCACGATATATGGGTAAATGGAGTATGTGGATATTTTTAGTGGGGTCGTACGAAGGATAGGTAGTTTAGATCTAATCAATTTAATGAATTATTCCTTAATGAATTACTCTTAAAAGTTCCTATCAAACTAGTTGGTAGTTGATGAGAGTTACTTCGGAAAGAGACAGACTAAAGTCAAATTCATTTGGGATATTCTCTCAATTCCAAGAAACTGAAACCGGATTAAGTATGAGTTGTCGATCAGAACATATATGGATAGAACCTATAACGGGATCACGAAAAACAAGTAATTTCTGCTGGACTGTTATCCTTTTTTTAGGTTCATTAGGATTCTTGTTGGTTGGAACTTCCAGTTATCTTGGTAGAACTTGGATATCCTTATTTCCGTTTCAGCAAATTGTTTTTTTTCCACAAGGGATTGTGATGTCTTTCTATGGGATCGCGGGTCTTTTTATTAGCTCCTATTTGTGGTGCACAATTTCTTGGAATGTAGGTAGTGGTTATGATCGATTCGATCGAAAAGAAGGAATCGTGTGTATCTTTCGTTGGGGATTTCCCGGGAAAAATCGGCGTATCTTTCTCCGATTCCTTATAAAAGATATTCAGTCCGTCCGAATAGAAGTTAAAGAGGGTCTTTTTGCTCGTCGTGTCCTTTATATGGATATCCGAGGACAGGGAGCCCTTCCATTGACTCGTACTGATGAGAATTTGACTGCGTGGGAAATTGAACAAAAAGCTGCGAAATTGGCCTATTTCTTGCGTGTACCCATTGAAGTCTTTTGAGAACTGTGAGGAAATTGCTCAGCAGGAGGGGCTCACGAATCCTCTGTTTCTATCACGAATTTTTATAACATAACTAAACTGAGGTTTAGTCCGAACATGGATTCGAGCTAAAGTAGGCGTATAAGGGAGAAGTAGAAAACAAAACGCTTTTTGTTTTGGGGTCTTTTATAGGTCTGTAAATCTACACAATTCAATAATAACAAGAAGTAACAAATTGAAATAATAGATTTCTCGCATACTCAACCATTTAGAAAAAAACTTTCCCAGTTTCTATTTTCTATTTTAAGTCCAATAGCTATAAATCAAAATAGAAAAATTCAGACTTGGTGAAATTCAAACTTTAGATTCAGATAGATCATATGTAAATTTTTTTTTTTCAATCGACACGCCTTAAATTTATATGAATCATATTCATTTCTTAAAGTTGTTCTTTCAGGTACGCCTCGAAGGGAGATACTTTTACCCAATTGAGTTGATAGATCGAAAAAGAATATTTTTTGGATTCTTTATTCATTCGAATTCAAAGTAACTTCTTAAGTCAATTTCTGTGCTCTTTCTCGATTCAAGAACTAAGGCCTAACGCACAAAGAAAAAGATTGAATAGATTCCCCGGTTCGATACCTTGGAATAGAACTCGTGTGCAAGCGAAATATTAGAGGGCCTCGAGTCGACGACTGAGGGGGTTCATTAACAATTCATAGATGAAAAAATGGCAAAAAAGAAAGCATTCACTCCTCTTTTATATCTTGCATCTATAGTCTTTTTGCCCCGGTCTATTTCTCTCTTATTTAATAAAAGTCTAGAATCTTGGGTTACTAATTGGTGGAATACTGCGCAATCCGAAACTTTTTTAAACGAGATTGAAGAAAAGAGTATTCTCGAAAAATTCATAGAATTAGACGAACTTCTCCTCTTTAACGAAATGATCAAGGAATACGCGGAAACACCTCTTCAAAACCTTCGTATAGGAATCCAGAACGAAACAATCCAATTAATCAAGATGCACAACGCGGATCGTATGAATACGATTTTGTACTTATCGACAAATTTAATCTCTTTCCTTATTCTAAGTGGTTATTCTATTTTGGGTAATAAAGAACTTGGGATTCTTAACTCGTGGACGCAGGAATTCCTATATAACTTAAGTGACACAACAAAAGCGCTTTCTATTCTTTTATTAGCCGATTTATGTCTCGGATTTCATTCCACCCGTGGTTGGGAACTACTAATTAGCTCTGTCTACAAAGATTTTGGATTTGTTCATAATGATCAAATTATATCTTGTCTTGTTTGTATTCTTCCAGTCATTCTCGATAGCATTTTTAAATATTGGGTTTTCTATTATTTAAATCGTCTATCTCCGTCACTTGTAGTGATTTATCATTCAATAAGTGAAAAATGATCGATGAATCTGAAATTCATCAAATTCAAATGTTTTTTACTTTGTAGTTGTACATAAGGAAAGCATTGCAAATCGTCCTTACTTTTTCCATTTCGATGAACCCGGGGGATTGAGCCTATATTTTAGTCCCATAACAATATTCCAGTCAATAGCAGAATCGTGGATAGGAAACTCGATTAGTAACCTACTCAATTTATTGTAGAAATTTTCTGTATCAATGATTGTACCATGCAAACTAGAAATACTTTTTCTTGGCTAAAAGAA